TTGATATTTTTAGATGCTTTTTCAGACCTATTGCCGATGCTAAGTAGCAGTCACAAATTTGTATCCAATTTTCATTATATTATGCACAGATCAGCATGGCGAATTCTTAAGCTAAAATGGCGAGCTCTTAAACTAAAATTGTGGGGATTGTGGGCACCGATAAGTGAGATTTCAAGTGATATTTCGTGGAAGTGTTTCCGTAGGCTTCTTCGGGTCGAAGAAATGATTCATCGAAATAATGAGTCACTGTTGATATCGACACATCTGAGCTCGCCAAATGTTCGGGAGTTCCTCTATTCAAGCCTTTTACTTCTTCTTCTTGCTGGATGTCTCGTTCAGGTACTTCTTTTCTCTGTTTCCCTAGACTCTAGTGAGTTACAGACAGAGTTCGAGAGGATAAAATCTTTGACGATTCCATCATACATGATTGAGGTGTACAAACTTGTGGATGGGTATCCTAAACCTGAACCGAATTCTTTCTGGTTAAAGAATCTCTTTCTAGTTGCTCAGGAACAGTTAGAAGATTTTCTAGCAGAAATACTGGGTTTTGCGCTATTTGGTGGTGGTCCCGCGTATGGGGTCAAATTTATACAGAAGATATTTTTCAATCTCATCGATCTCATAAGTATCATACCAAATCCCATCAATCGAATCACTTTTTCGAGAAATACGAGACATCTAAGTCATACAAGTAAAGAGATCTATTCATGGATAAGAAAAGGACAAAGGTTTCAGACTCATGATGAAATAGAATCCTGGATCGAGACCTGTGATTGGTTTTTGGATAAAGAGAGAGTTTACTCGTTTCATTTCTCCACCTTAAGGCCAGAAAAAGGGATTGATCAAATTCTATGGAGTCTGACTCATATTGATCATTTAGTAAAGAGTGACTATGGTTATCAAATGTTTGAACAAGCGGGAGCAATTTACTTACGATACGTAGTTGACATTCATCAAAAGGATCTAATGAATTATGAGTTCAATACATCCTGTTTAGCAGAAAGACGGATATTCCTTGCTCATTATCAGACAATCACTTATTCACAAACCTCGTGTGGGGTTAATAGTTTTCATTTCCCATCTCATGGAAAACCAAAACCCTTTTCGTTCCGCCTAGCCCTATCCCCCTCTAGGGGTATTTTAGTGATAGGTCCTATAGGAACTGGACGATCCTATTTGGTCAAATCCCTAGCGACAAACTCCTATCTTCCTTTCATTACGGTATTTCTGAACAAGCTGGATTTGAAAATAGTTATTGATGATCTCGATCCTGAGGACTATACGGAAGCGCTTGATGATGTGGATATTGATGATGATAGCGATCCTGCTAAGGACTATATGGATGCGCTTAAAGATGTGGACGATATTGATGATCGTGACTCTTTTTATTCGAACTTGGACTCGGACCCGGAGCTGAGGGAGGAGTATACGGTGGATGATGAGATACTTAGGTATATTATCGAGTTGGAAATAGACCTAGCTTCTATCCACTTGCAATTCGAATTGGCAAGAACAATGTCTCCTTGCATAGTATGGATTCCAAACATTCATGATCTGTATGTGGATGAGTCGGAGTCCCTCGGTTTATTATTGAACTATCTCTCCGGGAATTGTGAAAGACGGTCCACTAGAGATATTCTTGTTATTGCTTCGACTCATATTCCCCAAAAAGTGGATCCCGCTCTAATAGCTCCGAATAAATTAAATACATGCATTAAGATACGAAGGCTTCTTATTCCACAACAACGAAAGCACGTTTTCACCCTTTCATATACTAGGGGATTTCACTTGGAAAAGAAAATGTTCCATACTAATGGATTCGGGTCCATAGCCATGGGTTACAATGCACGAGATCTTGTAGCAATTACCAATGAGGCCCTATCGATTAGTATTACACAGAAGAAATCAATTATAGACACGAATACAATTCGATTCGCTCTTCATAGACAAACTTGGGAGTTGCGAGCCCATGTAAGACCGGTTCCGGATCATGGGATCCTTTTCTATCAGATAGGAAGGGCTGTTGCACAAAATGTACTTATAAATAATTGCTGCCTTATAGATCCTATATCTATCTATATGAAGAAGCAATCATGTTACGAAGGGGATCCTTATTTGTACAAATGGTTCTTCGAACTTGGAACGAACATGAAGAAATTAACGATACTTCTTTCTCTTTTGAGTTGTTCTGCCGGATCGATCGCTCAAGATCTTTGGTCTCTACCCGGACCCGATGAAAAAAATTGGATCACTTCTTATAGACTCGTTGAGACGGATTCTGATCTAGTTGATGGCCTATTAGAAGTAGTAGAAGGCGCTCTGGTGGGATCCTCGCTTCTTCGGCCCGAACCAAGGAATCCCTTAGAGATGGTGGAAAATGGATCTCGTTCTATCTTTGATCGTAGATTTCTCTATGAATCGGAGTTTAAAGAATGGGCAGAAGGCACCGACCCGCAACAGTTAGCGGAGGATGTAGTCGATCACATAGTTTGGGCTCCTA